AAACACGTATGGGTTCAGGTAAAGGCTCTCCAGAATATTGGGTAGCTGTTGTTAAACCAGGTCGAATACTTTATGAAATGGGTGGAGTCGCAGAAAATATAGCCAGAAAAGCCATTTCAATAGCATCATCTAAAATGCCTATCAAAACTCAATTTATTATTTTGGGATAAGAATGTAGAATCAAAGAAAATAAATCCTGGGAATGAAAAATGCAAGGTTTCTTTTTTTTTTTTGACAAAAAATATTTCTTTCTTTTTCTTCGCCCTTTGCATTGAAAGAACAAATAAAAAAATGATTCAACCCCAGACACGTTTGAATGTAGCAGATAACAGCGGGGCTCGAGAATTGATGTGTATTCGAATCATAGGAGCTAGTAACCGCCGATATGCTTATATCGGTGACGTTATTGTTGCTGTGATTAAAGAAGCAGTACCAAACATGCCCCTAGAAAGATCAGAAGTGGTCAGAGCTGTAATTGTACGTACCTGCAAAGAACTTAAACGCGACAATGGTATGCTAATACGATATGATGACAATGCCGCAGTTGTCATTGATCAAGAAGGAAATCCTAAAGGAACTCGCGTTTTTGGTGCGATCGCCCGGGAATTGAGACATTTAAATTTTACTAAAATAGTTTCATTGGCACCCGAGGTATTATAATAGTCTTAAAATATAAGATGAGACTATGATATAGTTATAGTCGGGTATTGGAAAGAAATAGATTCAAATTAATTTAGTAGATTGTGTTTCACGCATATACCTTTAATTTAATAATAGAATTTTTTTTCATAAACAAAAAAAATTAAGTAAAAAAACATGTTGATTATATAAAAATTTGGGGGCAACAAGAATTTTAGTCCATCATGAGTAGGGACACTATTGCTGATATACTAACCTCTATACGCAATGCGGATATGGATAGAAAAAGAGTAGTTCGAATAGCATCTACTAATATCACTGAAAACATTGTTAAAATCCTTTTACGAGAAGGTTTTATCGAAAATGTGAGGAAACATCGAGAAAGCGACAAATATTTTTTGGTTTCAACCCTGCGACATACAAGAAATAGAAAGGGGCCCTATAGAAATCTTTTAAATTTAAAACGGATCAGTAGACCTGGTCTACGAATCTATTCTAACTATCAAAGAATTCCTAGAATTTTGGGTGGAATGGGCGTTGTCATTCTTTCTACTTCTCATGGTATAATGACAGATCGGGAGGCTCGACTAAAAGGAATAGGCGGAGAAATTTTGTGTTATATATGGTAATCCTTCTTATATCTGCATTGGATCCAAAACTTTCTATTTGTTGTGAAAAAAAAAAAAAAAAAAATGCGGAGTATATAATCTTGTTCCTCCTACATTAATTACTAATTTAAGGGGGTTTTACCTGGAATAAAAGAACAAAAATAGATTCATGAGGGTTTAATTACGGAAGTGCTTCCAAATGGTATGTTCCGAGCTCCTTTAGATAATGAAGATCTTAATCTAGCTTATATTTCAGGAAAGATCCGGCATAGTTTTATACAGATACTGCCAGGAAATAGAGTCAAAATTAAAGTAAGGCATTCTCATTCAACCAGAGGGCGTATCATTTATCAACTCCCCAACAAAGATTCGAGGGATTCGGTGGTTTTTCTTTTTCAACTTTAACATTAGGTTCCGTGGGACTACGATTCAAAATTAAGTTTAAGGAATTAAAAATATGAAAATAAGAGCTTCTGTTCGTAAAATTTGTGAAAAATGTCGACTAATTCGTAGACGGGGACGAATTATAGTAATTTGTTCCAACCCGAGACATAAACAAAGACAGGGATAGTGTAAAAAAGACTCTCTAAAAGACCCGATGTACAAATAAAAAAGATTTGTTTTGACAAGAAATGGATATATCCATATATCTATATGACTTATATTTATGAGATGATAAAATATGGCAAAAACTATACCAAAAATGGGTTCGCGTAGGAATGGACGTATTGGTTCACGTAAGAATACACGTAGAATACCAAAGGGAGTTATTCATGTTCAAGCAAGTTTCAATAATACCATTGTGACTGTTACAGATATAAGAGGTCGGGTGGTTTCTTGGTCTTCGGCCGGTACTTGTGGATTTCGGGGTACAAGAAGAGGGACACCTTTTGCTGCTCAAACGGCAGCTGGAAATGCTATTCGTACAGTAGTCGATCAAGGTATGCAACGAGCAGAAGTCATGATAAAAGGCCCCGGTCTCGGAAGAGATGCAGCATTACGGGCTATTCGTCGAAGTGGTATACTATTAACTTTCGTCCGGGATGTAACTCCTATGCCACATAATGGCTGTAGACCTCCTAAAAAAAGACGCGTGTAAAAAAAAATATTAAAGAAATTTCAAGAGAAATAAACGATTCAATCAAATAATATTATATTACTATGGTTCGAGAGAAAGTAACAGTATCTACTCGGACACTACAGTGGAAGTGTGTTGAATCAAGGACAGACAGTAAGCGTCTTTATTATGGACG